AATGATGAGCCTGATTAAAGGACTATCGTGATAGGATAAAATATGTAGTACAAAATTAAACTACCTTCATTACATCTAACAGAATCAAACTATCACCAGCAAGCATCAAAAGCCACCGTGCACCATACACCAAGATGTATTAAACAAGTCTCAACACAGAAAAGTAAGCTAAATCAAGCTAATGGGCTCATACCCCACAAATAGAGTATAAAACTCTCTTCTCTGATGCCCAGAAACTCAACCAAAATCCTTTTACTAACCACTCTAGTAGGAGGCGTATTAGTATCAGTATCCTCCAACTCATGGTTAGGAGCGTGAATAGGCCTAGAAATCAACCTGATATCATTCATTCCCCTTATATCCAACGTCAAAAACATGTACAATACGGAAGCCTCACTAAAATACTTTATAGTACAAGTCCTCGCCTCAGCAACATTACTCTTCATAGTAGTAATGAAAACACTAACAGAAGATTTATTCACATTTGAAAGAAGCACATATACACCCATAATCATCTGTACCCCCCTCCTGTTAAAAAGTGGAGCAGCCCCCCTCCACTGATGGTTCCCAGGAGTAATAGAGGGATTAAGATGAGAAAATTGTGCACTGCTAATAACAGTGCAAAAAGCAGCCCCGTTGATATTAATATCATACCTGATTGAAATCAACGCCTTCACACTAAGAATTATTTTACTATCAACAATTGTAGGATCAATTGGAGGATTAAATCAAACCTCAATACGAAAAATCCTAACCTACTCGTCCATCAACCATACAGGATGGATATTAATTGCCTTAACTACAAGTGAAAACCTATGAATAGTATACTTCGCAATCTACTCAACACTAACATTAACAGTAGTATCAGCCATCAAGCTATCCAGAACATCCTTTATCAACCAAACAATACTGACAAACAAAGAAACCACACTAATAAAATTCATAATATTCACATCACTGCTCTCATTAGGAGGACTTCCCCCATTTCTAGGATTTCTACCTAAATGAATTATCATTCAAGCCATAATCACAAACAGAATAGCCCCATTGGCAACAATTGTAGTAGTGACTTCATTAATCACCCTATACTACTACCTAAAGATTTCATACTCAAGATTTATAATTTTGAACACAGAACCAAAGTGGAATCTAAAATCCCCCAAAAATGAAACAACAAAAAATACAATAGCAGTAATCTTATCATCAATCTCCCTAACAGGAATAGTAGCCTGCACAGTCATCACTAACATTAATTAAGTGAAGGCCTTAAGTTAAAAAGAAAACTAATAACCTTCAAAGCTATAAATAAAGGGCTTCCTTTAGGCCTTGGTAAGCCTTAACTCACCCCTACAGAATTGCATTCTGTAATCACAAAATGAATACAAGGCCTCAAAAAATCTATAGTGGAAGAGCAACGTAAATGCTCCTAAATAGATTTACAGCCTATCGCCTACTTATTAATCTCAGCCATCCCACTAATCTTCGCCCGATGGTTCTTCTCAACTAATCACAAAGATATTGGAACTTTATATTTTGTATTTGGAGCTTGATCAGGAATAGTTGGAACCTCCCTAAGAATACTTATTCGCACAGAACTAGGACAACCGGGATCTCTAATTGGAGACGATCAAATCTACAATGTCATCGTAACAGCCCACGCCTTTGTTATAATTTTCTTCATAGTTATGCCAATCATAATTGGTGGATTCGGAAACTGATTAGTGCCTCTAATACTAGGAGCACCAGATATAGCATTCCCACGAATAAACAACATAAGATTTTGACTTCTTCCCCCCTCACTAACCCTACTACTTACTAGTAGAACAGTAGAAAGCGGTGTAGGAACAGGATGAACTGTTTATCCTCCTCTTGCAAGAGGAATCGCCCATGCAGGAGCATCTGTAGACCTAGCAATCTTCTCATTACACTTAGCAGGGGTTTCATCTATCCTAGGAGCAGTAAACTTCATTACAACAACGATTAACATAAAGCCAAAAAGCATAAAACCTGAACGAATCCCATTATTTGTGTGATCAATTGGCATCACTGCTCTACTGCTGTTACTCTCCCTACCAGTCCTAGCAGGAGCTATCACAATACTATTAACAGACCGTAATCTAAATACATCCTTTTTCGACCCTGCAGGAGGGGGAGATCCCATTCTGTATCAACACCTATTTTGATTCTTCGGACACCCTGAAGTTTATATTCTCATTCTACCAGGATTTGGTATAGTATCCCACATCATTTGTCATGAAAGAGGGAAAAAGGAAGCATTTGGAAACCTGGGAATAATTTTCGCCATACTAGCAATTGGATTACTAGGATTTGTAGTATGGGCCCACCACATGTTCACAGTAGGAATAGACGTTGATACACGAGCATACTTTACATCAGCAACAATAATTATTGCAGTACCAACAGGAATTAAAATCTTCAGATGGCTTGCAACAATATACGGAACCCGAATAACATACAGCGCAGCTTGCTTGTGAGCACTAGGATTTGTATTCCTATTCACAATAGGTGGTCTTACAGGAGTAGTATTAGCAAATTCATCAATCGACATTGTACTACATGATACCTATTATGTAGTGGCACACTTCCATTACGTACTCTCAATAGGCGCAGTATTTGCAATCATAGGAGGGTTCGTACAATGATTTCCACTATTCACCGGGCTCACAATAAACCCAAAATGATTAAAGGCTCAATTTGCTGTTATATTTGTAGGAGTAAACTTAACATTCTTCCCTCAACACTTCCTAGGACTGGCTGGTATACCACGACGATATTCAGATTACCCGGATGCCTACACTACATGAAATATCATCTCATCAATAGGATCAACAATTTCATTCGTAAGAGTAATAATATTCCTATTTATTATATGAGAAAGAATTACATCAAACCGACCAATTTTATTCCCTACACACACAAGAAATTCGGTAGAATGATTACAAAACTTCCCACCAGCAGAACACAGATACTCAGAGCTACCAACTATTTCCATAACTAACTAACAGCCTCTAACGTGGCAGATAAGTGCGGTGGATTTAAGCTCCATAAATAAAGTTTAAACTTTCATTAGAAACAATGGCAACATGATTAAACCTAACACTACAAGACAGAGCATCACCCGTCATAGAACAATTAATCTTCTTCCATGATCATGCACTTATAATTATACTAATAATTATTACAGCAGTATTTTACACAATAATCATAATTATCCAAAATAAACAAACCAGACGATTCATCCTAGAAGGACAAATAATTGAAACCCTGTGAACAATTGCACCTGCAATCATCCTAGTATTCATCGCAATCCCGTCCCTACGATTACTATACCTAATAGACGAAATCCACTACCCAGTAATAACCCTAAAGACCGTCGGACACCAGTGGTACTGAAGCTATGAATATTCAGACTTTACAAAACTAGAATTCGACTCATATATAGTACAACAAGAAGACCAACCAATTAATACATTTCGTCTATTAGACACAGATAATCGAGTGGTATTACCAATAAATTCACCAATCCGAATCATTGTAACAGCAGCAGATGTTCTACACTCATGAACAGTACCAAGTCTAGGTGTAAAAACAGACGCCACCCCAGGACGACTTAACCAGATGAGATTCTCGATCAATCGACCAGGCCTCCTATACGGTCAATGCTCAGAAATCTGCGGAGCAAATCATAGATTCATACCAATCGTAATTGAGAGAGTATCAACAAACCAATTTATTAACTGAGTATCAAAGATAAGAGAATCATCAGATGACTGAAAGCAAGTAATGGTCTCTTAAACCAGCTCATGATATCATAGCAAATATCTCTGATGACAAAGGATTAGTTAATTATATAACATCAGAATGTCAAACTGAAATAATCATAAAGATATCCTTTTATACCTCAAATAATACCTATAGAATGAACAATACTATACATTACATTTTTAATAACATTCCTAATATTTAACATCATAAATTATTTCGCCCAATTGCCAAATAAACAAAGAAAAACAAAGGAATCCATTAACACATACAAAACAAGCTGAAAATGATAAGAAACCTATTTTCAATTTTCGACCCAACAACAGAAATCAATAGTCTACCATTAAACTGAACAAGAACAACCATCGGACTTCTGTTAATCCCAACAAGAATTTGATTGGTCCCATCACGAAACAGCATAATAGTAAGCCTATTAATAAATAAACTACACCAGGAAATAAAAACAATTCTAAGAAAAGGAAACGAAAATAAAGGAAATTCATTCATCCTAACATCCTTATTCCTAATAATCCTAATGAATAATTTCCTAGGATTATTCCCATACATCTTTACCAGTACAAGTCACCTAACACTCACACTAACCTTAGCCCTACCGATATGAATAAGATTTATACTATTTGGATGAATTAAAAACACCAACCACATATTTGAACACCTAGTACCACAGGGCACTCCAACCATACTAATACCATTTATGGTCATTATCGAAACAATCAGCAACCTAATTCGACCAGGAACGCTAGCAGTACGACTAACTGCAAACATAATTGCAGGACACCTACTACTAACCTTACTGGGAAACAACGGACCCTCCATAAGACACACCTTATTAACTGTGCTAATCATTGCACAAATCCTCCTACTAATCCTGGAAGCCGCCGTAGCAATTATCCAATCATACGTATTTGCAATCCTAAGAACCCTATACTCTAGAGAAGTAAATTAATGTCAATACATGAAAACCACCCATTCCACATAGTAAATAAAAGACCATGACCTCTTACAGGTGCCATTGGAGCAATAGTTACCCTAATAGGATTAATTAAATGATTCCACCAGTATGATGACAGATTACTAGCAATTGGAGCAATTATTACTGTCCTAACCATAATCCAATGATGACGAGATGTAACCCGAGAGGGAACATACCAAGGCCTACACACAAAGATAGTAACAAAAGGCCTACGATGAGGAATAATCCTATTTATTGTATCAGAAGTACTATTCTTTGTATCATTCTTTTGAGCATTCTTCCACTCAAGACTATCCCCAACAATCGAACTAGGATCAACCTGACCGCCTACAGGAATTCAACCATTCAACCCCTTACAAGTACCTCTACTAAATACAGCAATCCTACTAGCATCAGGAGTAACCGTAACATGAGCGCACCATGGACTATTAGAAAATAACGCCACCCAAGCAACCCAAGGACTATTCTTCACAGTTCTACTAGGACTATACTTTACTGCCCTACAAGCCTATGAATACTTAGAAGCACCATTTACAATTGCAGACTCAGCATACGGATCAACATTCTTTGTAGCAACAGGATTCCACGGACTACACGTAATTATCGGAACAACATTTTTAACCACATGTCTACTACGACACACAACATTACACTTCTCATCAAACCACCACTTCGGATTTGAAGCAGCAGCATGATACTGACACTTCGTAGACGTCGTATGATTATTCTTATACATCTCAATTTACTGATGAGGAAGATAAAACAATATTTATCTAATACAAGAAAGTATACTTGACTTCCAATCAAGAAATTTGTGAAAACAAGATAAATAATAATAATAGTTACAACAGCAGCTACAGTGACTCTCATTCTATCAGCCACAATTATAATTCTAGCAACCTTAATCTCAAAAAAAATTAATGAAGATCGAGAAAAAAGATCGCCATTCGAATGCGGATTTGACCCAAAAAATTCTGCGCGGCTACCTTTCTCATCACGATTCTTCCTAATTGCAGTAATCTTTATAATCTTTGACGTAGAAATTGCCCTACTACTACCAATACCAATCACCATATTAACATCAAACATAAAATCATGAATAATCGTCAGATCAGCCTTCCTACTAATCCTAATTATCGGGCTATACCACGAATGAAATCAAGGATCCCTCGAATGAAGAAATTAAGGGACTATAGTTAATAATAACATTTGAGTTGCATTCAAAAAGTACTACCCAAGTAGTTAGTCTCACCTCTCTTTTAATCCCAGCATAAGCGAGAAGCAAACATTGCAGTCAGTTTCGACCTGATCTTAGATAAAAACACTTATCCCCGCTTTAACTAACTTTAACTGAAACCAAAAAGAGGTATATTATTGTTAATAATAAAATTGAATAAATAATTCCTGTTAAGGAAGTGACAGAAAAAGTGAATGCTGCTAACTTATCACTATAGCGGTTAAAATCCGTTTACACTTCTATATTTATATAGTTTAGAACAAACATTACACTTTCACTGTAAAGACAAAGAAACCTCTTTTATAAATACTTAAAGGCAACAAATGCCTCATCGACATCTTCAGTGTCGCGCTCTAAACATAAGCTATTCAAGTAAAAGACAAGAACGAATAATAAAATAACAACCCACATAACAAAAAACCCTAAAAATACCTTCAAATTATTATATTGGAACCACTGGTTAACCCTACCCAAATTAAAAAGAACTCAATATAAACCCTGACCACCAAAAAATTCCATTCAACCAGAATCAAAAACCCTTGTCGCCCTGTACCCCAATTCCAAGGGATTAAAAGAAACGCCATAAGTAGAAAAAAAGGGCATAAACCACATCGAACCAGAGAATGAAGAGACATTATACAAATACATAGAAAACAACCTATCACCAAATACAAACCCAGCAATCTCATAACCTAATCAACCACCTAAAAACACTACAAATATAGTAAGAAACCTTAAATAATAAGGTAAACAAATCACAGAAGGAGTAGGGCAAATCAATCATATAAGAGAGCCACCACCAAAAATAGATATAATCAACAAACCAACTATACCAACCATTATATTATAATTAGTCTCAACCATAGAATAAGAAGAAACAAAATTAAAATCACCACACAGAACAAAATAAAATAAACGAAAAGAATAACAAACTGTCAAACCCGTAGACACAAACAACAAAAAAAAACCAAATATATTCACATATCTCATAGAAAACATCTCCAAAATAAAATCCTTAGAATAAAATCCAGCTAAAAAAGGTATACCGCAAAGAGCAAAATTAGAAACCATTAAACTAGAAGAAGTAAAGGGCATATAAATAGATAAACCACCTATAAAACGGATATCCTGAGAATCCCCCATAGAATGAATAACGCCACCAGCACATATAAACAATAAAGCCTTAAACAATGCATGAGTCAACAAATGAAAAAAAGCCAAGCCAGAAAGACCAATAGAAATAGTCATAATCATAAGACCTAACTGTCTAAGAGTAGAAAGAGCAATAATCCTCTTCAAATCAAACTCGAAATTAGCCCCAAGACCTGCCATAAATATAGTCAACCCTGAAACTAATAACAAAAAAACATTCAACCAATAACCAAAAGAAGGACTAAAACGAATAAGAAGATAAACCCCCGCAGTAACCAAAGTGGAAGAATGCACTAAGGCAGACACAGGTGTAGGAGCAGCCATTGCCGCAGGCAACCAAGAAGAAAACGGAATCTGAGCACTCCTAGTTATAGCAGCCAAAACAACAAGAAAAGAAATCAACTCTATCTCAAAAGAGCCTGATAAAAAATCCAAATAATAAATAAAACTCCAACTACCAAAATTAATCATCCAAGCAATAACCATCAACAAAGCAACATCACCAATCCGATTAGACAAAACAGTCAACATACCAGCACCATAAGACTTCACATTCTGATAATAAATTACCAATAAATAAGAAACCAAACCCAAGCCATCCCATCCCAATAAGATACTAATAATATTAGGACTAATAATTAAAAACATCATAGAAACAACAAACATTAAAACCAACAAAATAAAACGAACAATATTCAAATCACCAAGCATATAATCATCTCTATAAAGAATAACCAAAGAAGAAATAATAAGTACAAACCCCATAAATAACAAAGATATTCAGTCAAACAGAAAGGTCATAATAATAGATCTACCATTTAACGTAATAATATTCCAATCAATAAAATAAACCAAATCATTTATAATAAAATATGAACCTAAAACACAACAAACCCAACCCAAAATAAATAAAAAAACAAATCTAACAAAACAAATAGACATAAACATTAATCTAAAATATACAACTATATCATCGGCACCACAAACCAATATTTTCCCCTTAAACTATTTAGATTTAACTAAACCCAAAAAACAGTAACATCCACCCTCAAAATAATTAAATTCAACGGAAACCAATGTAAAAACAACAACAAAAACTCACGAACATAACCTAAAGAACAAGAATAAACCCCAGAATAAATAGAACCGTGCTGACTATAAGAATACAAATAAAGAGTATAAGCAGCACTAAAAAAAGATAAAAAAATCAAAACAAATATAAGACACCAAGACCAAGAAACCAGACTACTTAATAAACCAATCTCCCCCAAAAGATTTAACGAAGGGGGAGCTGCCATATTACAAGATCTCAATAAGAACCACCACATAGCCATTCTAGGCATCAAGTTAATTAAGCCCCTATTAATCAAAAGACTCCGTCTACTAAACCGCTCATAAGAAATATTAGAAAGACAAAAAAGACCAGAAGAACATAAACCATGAGCCACCATCAAAGCAAAAGATCTGCAAACCCCCCAATAATTCAAAGTTATAATACCACCAATAACTATACTTATATGAGCTACAGAAGAATAAGCAATCAATGACTTCAAATCAGTCTGTCGTATACAAAACAAACTAACAAAAAGACCTCCAACCAAACTCAAAACAACTCAAACAACACCAAACCTGTAACCAAACCTAAACAACACAGGGAAAACACGAAGAAGACCGTAACCACCCAACTTCAACAAAACACCAGCCAAAATTATAGAACCAGACACAGGGGCTTCAACATGAGCCCTAGGAAGTCATAAATGAACCATAAACATGGGCATCCTAACCAAAAAGGCAAAAACCATACAAACATAAAATAAATTACCAACCAAGTATCCACTACCTCTCAGTAAAAATAAACACAAAGAGCCCAAAGAACTATAAATAAATAAAATACCAACCAACAAAGGAAGAGAAGCCAACAATGTATAAAACAATAAATAAACACCAGCCTGAACACGCTCAGGCTGATATCCTCAACCCAAAATTAAAAACAATGTAGGAATCAGTCTACTTTCAAAAAAAATATAAAATGAAAGTAGACTGATTCTTCTAAAAGTACAATACAACAAAATAGTAAGAACAATAACAACAAATAGAAAAAAACCAGAAAAATATTTTAAACGAAATACAGATTCTCTGGCCAAAACCATAAGAACACAAATCCACAAACTAAGAAGAATAAGACCATAAGAAATCAAATCACAACCAAAAATATAACCCAATCCCCCTCAACAAAAAAAATAAGGAAAGAAAAACAAATAAATAAAAGAAACAAAAAATAGCATAGAACAAACCAACCACCAAAACCCAGAAAAAAGAGATAAAGGGATTAAAAAAATCAAAAAACAAAGAAACTTTAACATTGAAGAACACTATAAGATTGAAAATAATCATTACCGTGACTACGAATTATAGAAACCAAAATAGATAAACCCAAAGAACCCTCACAAACAGAAAAAACCAAAAAATAAACAACAAAAAACAAGCTATAATTAAACCTACACAAATAAAAATAAATAGAAAAATAAAGAACTAACACAACAAACTCCAATCTCAATAAAGTAATCAACAAGTGCTTCCGACTAGAAGAAAAAACTCAAATACCACAAAAATAGGAATAAAAAAAATACAATCACATTGGCATTAAGTTTTAATAATTTAATAAAAATATTGGTCTTGTAAATCAAATATAAGGAACAACCTTTTAAAACTTCAGAGGAAAAGTAAAATACCATTTCATTAGTCCCCAAAACTAACATTTTAAATAAAATACCCCCTGACATAACAAAACTATTTATATCAATAAGAACAGTAACAAGACTAATATTTACACAAATAAAACACCCCATAGCCATAGGACTGATACTACTAATACAAACAATTATAGTATGTTTAATCAGAGGAACAATATACAGAAGTTTTTGATTTTCATACATTCTATTTATAATCATAATTGGGGGAATACTAGTACTATTTATATACATAACAAGACTAGCATCAAACGAAATATTCTCACCATCAAATAAAATATTAATAGCCGCCTCAATCACACTACCTATCTTAATATACATAATACCAACACTAACAAATAACAAAGAAATAAATATACATAACACCATAATAGAAAATGAAGTCACAACCACAACAACCGTTATATACAATCAAATGATAGGAATAATAACAACAATATTAGTAATCTATATATTATTAACACTAATTGTAGTCGTAAACATCATTAATGTATCCAAGGGACCTTTACGACACACAAGATAATGAATAAACCCACACGAAACAGACACCCCCTAATCAAAATTGCAAACAACGCCCTAGTAGACTTACCATCACCGTCAACAATCAGAGGATGATGAAACTTTGGGTCCCTATTAGGAGTCTGCCTAGTAGCACAAATCGTAACCGGACTATTCCTAGCCATACACTTCTGCCCAAACATCGAAACCGCTTTTAGAAGAGTAAGACACATCTGCCGAGATGTAAACTATGGTTGATTACTACGAACCATGCATGCAAATGGAGCATCTCTATTCTTCGTTTGCATTTTCCTACACACAGGACGAAACATATACTACGGGTCATACAACTTCATACACACATGATCTGTAGGAGTGGCAATTCTACTCCTAACTATAGCAACAGCATTTATAGGCTACGTCCTACCTTGAGGACAAATATCATTCTGAGGTGCAACAGTAATTACAAACCTATTATCAGCAATCCCCTACGTAGGAAAGGAAGTAGTCCAATGAGTATGAGGAGGGTTTGCAGTAGATAACGCCACCCTCACACGATTCTTCGCCCTACATTTTCTAATACCATTCGTGATCGCAGCAATAGCAATAATCCACCTACTATTTCTTCACCAAACAGGATCAAATAACCCCCTAGGACTAAACAAAAATACAGACAAGATCCCATTCCATCCGTACTTCTCAGTAAAAGACATCTTCGGATTCACACTAACCGCTATAATGCTAACCGTATTAGTACTAAAAGAACCATACCTCCTAAGAGATCCAGACAACTTCACACCAGCAAACCCCCTAGTGACACCCGTCCATATCCAACCAGAATGATACTTCCTATTTGCATACGCAATCCTACGATCAATCCCCAACAAACTAGGAGGAGTAATTGCACTGGCTATGTCCATCATAATCTTATTCATCATACCAACAAACAAATCCAAATTCCGAGGAGCCCAATTCTACCCAATCAACCAAATCATATTCTGAACATTGACGAACACCGTAATTCTACTAACATGAATTGGAGCACGACCAGTAGAAGACCCATACATCCTAACAGGACAGATCTTAACAACAATCTACTTCATATACTACATAATAAGTCCTATAACAACAAAACTATGAGACAAAATAACAGATTAAAGTTAAAAAGCCACAGAAAAAGCCTAATGTCTTGAAAACATTATGAAAGAAGTTCAAGTCTTCTATTAACTTACCATACTTAAATTAATACACTACAACAAAGAAAAAATATAACACTTAACACCAATAAAAAACAAAAGATAATTCAACGAAAGAGGCAAAAATCTCTTCCAAGCCAAATACATCAATTTATCATAACGGAACCGAGGAACCGTACCACGAACCCAAATAAATAAAAAAGAAACAAGAGCAAGCCTAATATAAAAAAAGAAAGAGTAAAGATCACTACCCAAAAAGATAATACAAAATAATAATCTCATAAAAAGAATACTTGCATATTCAGCCAAAAAAATCAATGCAAACCCTCCACTACCATACTCAACATTAAATCCAGAAACAAGCTCAGACTCACCCTCAGCAAAATCAAACGGAGTACGATTAGTCTCAGCTAAACAAGAAATAAATCAAATAAATGATAAAGGAAGAGAAATAAAAATTAACCATAAATAAACCTGAAAAAAATAAAAATAAGCCAAATTATATCTACAAACCAAAATAACAAAAGAAAGCAAAATAAAAGCCAAACTCACCTCATAAGAAATTGTCTGAGCCAAAGCACGAAGGCCCCCTAATAAAGAATAACCAGAATTGGAAGACCACCCAGCAATCATTACAGTATATACCCCCAATCTAGTACATGCCAAAAAAAACAACAAACCCAACTCAAACGAAATAAAGCCACTCAAATAAGGAACTAACAATCAAACCAACAAAGAGAGAAAAAACCCAAAAATAGGAGAGAAATAATAAATCAAATAATTAGAAACAATAGGAAAATATTGCTCCCTAGAAAATAACTTAATAGCATCTCTAAAGGGCTGAAGAATACCAACAAACCCAACCCTATTGGGGCCCCTGCGAATATGAACATAACCTAAAACCCTACGCTCCAACAAAGTAAGGAAAGCCACCCCAACCATAACAAAAATCATTAATAACAAAAAAACAATAACAAGAAAAAAAAGATCAAGCATATACTACTTGTAAAATAAAAATTTCACATTAATAGATTCTAAATCCAATGCACTTATCTGCCAAAATAGTACCACATTAACAAAAACCAATATACTAACTGAAATTATTCCAAATACCCGGTCCTCTCGTACTAAGGTATAAAACAAATCTATAGATAGAAACCAACCTGGCTCACGCCGGTCTGAACTCAGATCATGTAAGATTTTAAAGGTCGAACAGACCCAATCACTTTCAGCTCCTGCACCGAAAATTCATCTTAATCCAACATCGAGGTCGCAAACCCCCCCGCCAATAAGAACTCTCAAGGAGGATAACGCTGTTATCCCTAAGGTAATTTAATCTTATAATCAAAATAAATGGATCAAAAAAACATAAATAAATATACAAAAACAAAGAGGAGTTAAATATATTCCTCCCATCACCCCAACAAAACAATAAACTTCCCACTCAATAAACCAAACAAACAACTAACAAATAGGAAGAATGTCAAACTCTATAGGGTCTTCTCGTCCCATAAAAACATTTAAGAATTTTAACTCAAAAACCAAATTCAATAAACAATACTCCCAAGACAGCTTATGTCTCGTCAAGCCATTCATACCAGATCACAATTAAAGAACTAATGATTATGCTACCTTTGCACGGTCAAAATACCGCGGCCCTTCAACATTCACGTCAGTGGGCAGGCCATACTTCAAAAACTAACAAGAAAAGATGTTTTTGTTAAACAGGCGGACATAAAAATTTTGCCTAATTCCTCAAAAGCAATTAACACTAATTTCACAACTAAACAAACAATAAAATTTACTAATTACACAATAATTACTATACAAACCAAAGATAAAGAAAACATTTCAATAAACAACTTAAATTAAAAAAAATTAAAAAAAGAACAAATAAAATTTTAACATAATCAAATAGAAAATCAATATAAAATCCACAAAACTAAATTAAATCTAAACCAATTATAAAAATAAAATAAGGAGCTAATCCCCCTCAATCTTAACATCAAATAAAAATAAATAAACCAACAACAGAAATTAAATAAAACGTATGAATTAAATTCATTTCTCGAAAAACCAGAAACCACTAAAGACGAATAACATTTCACTACCAACAACCTATTATTAATACTAATGAAACAGTAACTAACATAAGCCATTAGCTCCTTTAAAATCGGGAAATAAAAATAAATAATAAAATTCAATGAACCCTGATACACAAGGTACGAAAAACAAAATCAACTTCCAAAAAAACATTAAAACTAACAACCCCTTACGGTACAAATAACCTATAGTAAAAAAATTAAATCAAACCAATACAACAACAAAATAATATTTTAATTAAAAATAATACAACCACAAAACAATAAAACAAGATAATCAATAAGTCAGACCATGCCGAATCGCACGACATAATAATTCAGCGTAAATGAAAACTCAACTAATAGAAATGATCTGATATCAATCCAGCTGCACCTTCCGGTACAACCACTTTGTTACGACTTATCTCATTATAATAAAAACGAGAGCGACGGGCGATGTGTGCATATCTCAGAACCACTTATCATAATAACAATCTACAAATTATTACAACCAAATCCAATTTCATGCCAATATTAAAAACAACAATCCAAAAACAAATTACAATGTAATCCATCATTCCACTTAAAAACAAGCTGCACCTTGACCTGAAATATATCAAAATAAAGAAACCAGAAAATTAATAAAACTCTAAAAAGATAATCAATAAACGGCGGTATACAAACCAATCAAATAAGTAAGGTCCAACGTGGACTATCGATAACGGGACAGATTCCTCTGGACGGAATGAGATACCGCCAAATTCTTTAAGTTTCAAGAACATAACTAATACTACTCAGGCACAAAAATTAACATTCTAAAATAATAGGGTATCTAATCCTAGTTTAAAAATAAAATTTCATAGCCTCCAAAAATAAACAAGACAAACAAAAATAATAAAAATTTCACCTAAAAATAACATAAACAAAATCAACCAAAATAAATGATATAACTACCTTTAATACCAAACCCGTTCAATTGCCTCCAAGGTATAACCGCGGCTGCTGGCACAAAATTTAACCGAAACTAAAAGGTATTGCTAAATACAAGGATACTTGACCAACCAATAACAACTAATGAGAAATACTACACTACCAAACCCCGACCCATTTAGAGCCTAAAAGTCAAACTCACGCATAAACTTACATATAGAACAAACAAAAAAATGAACGATAAAGCAAGAATAAAACTACTACTATCGGAGTAAACCGGAGCAATATGGAGCAAGTATAAGAAATTCTAATAAAATACATATGAATGT